TTAAAAATAAGCTAAATTAAGCTTTTGGGTTCATACCCCAAATATAAAGGAAATCCCTTTTTTTTAAAATAAAGTGCCTGAAAAAGGATTATTCTGATAGAATAAATCATGTAAACATTTACCTTTATTATATTTTATAGAATTAAACTATACCTAATAATGTCAAAAATTATTGTGCTTCTTACACTAAAATATATATATATATTTATATAAATGAATTTATAATTCATACTAAATTATTTAAATTTTATTTTAAATCTTATTTATAATTAATTCAAATAAAATATTTTTTATATTTATTTTATTTTTTAGAACCTTAATTTCAATTTCTTCTAATTCATGATTAGGATGTTGAATTGGATTAGAAATTAATTTACTTAGTTTTATCCCCCTAATTTCCAATTCTAATAATTTACTGAATTCTGAAGCTTCTTTAAAATATTTTTTAACTCAAACTATTGCCTCAATTAATTTTTTATTTTCAATTTTATTAAAATTAATTTTTTTAAAAAATTTTTTTGAAAATTTTTTTTCTATTATAATTAATTCTTCTTTATTAATAAAAATGGGATCTGCCCCCTTCCATTTTTGATTTCCTAATATTACTGAAGGATTATCTTGATTTAATTGTTTTATTTTAATAACTTGACAAAAAATTTCCCCTATAATTCTTTTGTCTTATTATTTAAATATAAATTTTATTATAATCATTATAATTTTCAATTCTATTATTGGAGTAATTGGAAGATTTAACCAAAATTCTATTCGAAAATTATTAGCTTTTTCATCCATTAATAATTTAGCATGAATATTAGCTTCCATTTCTATTAGAAACTCCATCTGAAATTTATTTTTTATTATATATTCCCTATTAAATATAATTATATGCTCTATTTTTTATATTATTAATATCTTTTATATTAATCAAATATATAATTTTAATTTAAATTTTTTTATTAAATTCTCAATTATAATTAATTTTTTATCCTTAGGAGGACTCCCCCCCTTCTTAGGATTTTTCTCTAAATGAATTGTAATTAATTTTTTAATTAATAATAATTGACTTTTAATTACTTTTTTTTTTATTATAATAAGATTAATCATAATTTTTGTTTATATTCGTATTATTTATTCTTCTTTTTTATTTTTTAATTTTAAAATAAAATGATTTAAAATTAATATTAAAAATAAACATTTCCATTTTATTAATTTTTTTAGTTTTATTTCCTTAATTGGTATAATTTTTAGAACATTTTTCTTTATCTAAGGTTTTAAGTTAATTAAACTATTAATCTTCAAAATTAGATATAAAGAAAAATTTCTTTAAGCCTTAGAAAAAAAAATTCACCTTAAAATTTGCAATTTTATATCATCATTGAATATAAGACTTAATAAAAGAGATTTATCTCGTTAATAAATTTACAATTTATCGCTTATATACTCAGCCATTTTATTGCTAAAATGATTTTTTTCTACTAATCATAAAGATATTGGCACTTTATACTTTATTTTCGGAATTTGAGCAGGAATAGTAGGAACTTCCCTTAGACTTTTAATTCGAACTGAACTAGGTACTGCTGGATCTTTAATTGGAGATGATCAAATTTATAATACTATTGTTACAGCTCATGCTTTTATTATAATTTTTTTTATAGTTATACCAATTATAATTGGAGGATTTGGTAATTGATTAATCCCATTAATATTAGGGGCCCCTGATATAGCTTTCCCCCGAATAAATAATATAAGTTTTTGATTACTCCCCCCATCTTTAATTTTATTAATTTCAAGAAGAATTGTTGAAAATGGAGCAGGAACTGGATGAACAGTCTATCCCCCTTTATCTTCTAATATTGCCCACAGAGGCTCGTCAGTTGATTTAGCTATTTTTTCTCTTCATCTTGCAGGAATTTCTTCTATTTTAGGAGCTATTAATTTTATTACTACAATTATCAATATACGTATTAATAATTTATCTTTTGATCAAATACCCCTTTTAGTATGAGCGGTAGGAATTACAGCTCTACTTCTTTTACTATCTTTACCAGTACTAGCAGGAGCTATTACTATATTACTTACAGACCGAAATTTAAATACCTCATTTTTTGACCCTGCAGGAGGAGGAGACCCAATTTTATATCAACATTTATTTTGATTTTTTGGACACCCAGAAGTTTATATCTTAATTCTTCCAGGATTTGGAATAATTTCACATATAATTTCTCAAGAAAGAGGAAAAAAAGAAACTTTTGGATCCTTAGGAATAATTTACGCTATAATAGCAATTGGATTATTAGGTTTTATTGTTTGAGCTCACCATATATTTACAGTAGGAATAGATATTGATACTCGAGCTTACTTTACCTCAGCAACTATAATTATTGCTGTTCCTACAGGAATTAAAATTTTTAGTTGATTAGCCACTATATATGGAACTCAAATTAATTATAGACCTTCTACTCTATGAAGTTTAGGATTTGTTTTTTTATTTACAGTAGGAGGTTTAACTGGAGTAATTTTAGCTAATTCATCAATTGATATCACATTACATGATACTTATTATGTAGTAGCTCATTTTCACTATGTTTTATCTATAGGGGCAGTATTTGCTATTTTAGGGGGATTTATTCACTGATATCCTTTATTTACCGGATTAATATTAAATCCTTATTTATTAAAAATTCAATTTATCTCAATATTTTTAGGAGTTAATTTAACTTTTTTCCCCCAACATTTTTTAGGGTTAGCAGGAATACCTCGACGTTATTCTGATTATCCTGACACTTTTATATCATGAAATATTATTTCTTCTTTGGGATCATATATTTCTCTTATATCTATATTTATTATTATTATTATTATTTGAGAATCCATAATTAATCAACGAATTGTTTTATTCCCTTTAAATATACCTTCATCTATTGAATGATATCAAAATACCCCACCTGCTGAACATTCTTATAATGAACTTCCAATTTTAAGTAATTTCTAATATGGCAGATTATATGTAATGGATTTAAACCCCATTTATAAAGGTTTTTCCTTTTTTTAGAAATGGCTACATGATCTAATTTTAATTTTCAAAATAGAGCTTCTCCATTGATAGAACAAATTATCTTCTTTCATGATCATACATTAATTATTTTAATAATAATTACTATTTTAATTTCTTATTTAATAATTAATATATTTTTTAATAAATATACTAATCGATTTTTAATTGAAGAACAAATAATTGAACTAATTTGAACAATTTTACCAGCATTTACATTAATTTTTATTGCTCTCCCTTCCTTACGATTACTTTACTTATTAGACGAAATTAATAACCCATTAATTACTTTAAAATCAATTGGTCATCAATGATATTGAAGTTACGAATATTCTGATTTTTCAAATATTGAATTTAATTCATATATAATTCAACCTCAAAACATACAAAATTTCCGTTTATTAGATGTTGATAATCGAATTATTTTACCAATAAATAATCAAATTCGTATTTTAGTTACAGCTACAGATGTAATTCATTCTTGAACTATTCCTGCCTTAGGAATTAAAATCGATGCTAATCCTGGTCGATTAAATCAAATAAGATTTTTTATTAACCGACCAGGAATTTATTTTGGTCAATGTTCTGAAATTTGTGGAGCAAATCATAGTTTTATACCTATTGTAATTGAAAGAATTTCAATCAATAATTTCATTGAATGAATTAATAATTATTCATTAGATGTCTGAAAGCAAGTATTGGTCTCTTAAACCATATTATAGTAATTTAGCATTTACTTCTAATGAAAGAATTAGTTAATAAATAACATAAATATGTCAAATTTAAATTATTATAAAATAATATTCTTTTATTCCTCAAATAATACCTATTAATTGATTGTTATCTCTCCTATTTTTTATTTTTCTATTTATTATTTTTAATATTATAAATTATTTTATTTTTAATAATAATAATAATTTATATAAAAAAAATTATTTTAAATTAAAAAATTCCCCAATTTGAAAATGATAGCTAACTTATTTTCTATTTTTGACCCTACAACTAATTTCTTTAATTTATCATTAAATTGATTAAGAACTTTATTAGGATTAATATTTATCCCATATTCTTTCTGATTAATCCCTAATCGACATTCTTATTTATGAAATTTTATTTCTAATAAACTTCATAATGAATTTAAAATTTTAATTAATAATAAATTTAAAGGTAGAACTCTTATTTTTATCTCATTATTTTTTTTTATTTTATTTAATAATTTTTTAGGATTATTTCCTTATATTTTTACTAGAACAAGACATTTAAATTTTACTTTATCAATTTCTTTAACATTTTGATTGAGATTTATAATTTTTGGATGATTTAATAATACTAAACATATATTTATTCATATAATCCCTCAAGGAACACCTTCAATTCTTATACCATTTATAGTCTTAATTGAAACAATTAGTAACATTATTCGCCCTAGAACATTAGCTGTCCGATTAACTGCCAATATAATTGCTGGACATTTATTAATTACTTTATTAAGAAATATAGGAAATAATATTCCATTTTACTTTATTTTTTTATTAATTATATTACAAATTTTATTATTAATTTTAGAATCTGCAGTCGCAATTATCCAATCATATGTAATTACTATTCTTAGTACTTTATATTCTAGAGAAGTAAACTAATGTCTTCTAACCATAATCACCCATATCATTTAGTAGATTATAGACCCTGACCTTTAACAGGAGCAATCGGAGTAATAACTTTAGTTACAGGATTAATTAAATGATTTCATAATTTTAACATTAATTTACTTATAATTGGATACTTAATCACTTTATTAACTATATATCAATGATGACGAGATATTTGCCGTGAAGGAACTTTCCAAGGAAAACATACTTTATTAGTTTCTAACGGATTACGATGAGGAATAATTTTATTTATTATCTCAGAAATTTTTTTTTTTATTTCATTTTTCTGAGCATTTTTTCATTCAAGATTATCACCTAATATCGAAATTGGAGCTATATGACCACCAATAATAATTATAGCATTTAATCCATTCCAAATTCCTCTTTTAAATACAATTATTTTAATTTCATCAGGTATAACAGTAACTTGAGCCCACCACGCATTAATACAAAATAATTTTACTCAAACTACTCAAGGATTATTTTTTACTGTTATTTTAGGAATTTATTTTACTATTCTCCAAGCATACGAATATTATGAAGCTCCATTTACTATTGCTGACAGAATTTATGGTTCAACTTTCTTCATAGCTACAGGATTCCACGGACTACATGTTATTATTGGAACTATTTTTTTATTAATTTGCTTAATTCGTCATATTAATAACCATTTTTCTACAAATCACCATTTTGGATTCGAGGCAGCAGCATGATATTGACATTTTGTAGATGTTGTATGATTATTTCTCTATATTTCTATTTATTGATGAGGTAATTAATTATTTATATAATATATAAAGTATATTTGACTTCCAATCAAAAAGTTTAAAAAAATTAATATAAATAATAATTTTTCTTGTTATTATATGTTTAATTATATTTCTTATTTCATTAATTTTTATTATAATCTCATTTTCCATTTCTAAGAAATCATTTATAGACCGAGAAAAATGTTCACCATTTGAATGCGGATTTGACCCTAAATCATTAGCACGTATTCCTTTTTCTTTACATTTTTTTTTAATTACAATAATTTTTCTTATTTTTGATGTTGAAATTGCATTAATTTTCCCTTTAATTTCAACTTTTAAAATAGTTAACATCACAAACTGATGAATAATTAATTCATTTTTTATTATTATACTTTTAATTGGATTATATCATGAATGAAATCAAAACATATTAAATTGAACCAATTAGGATTATAGTTTAATAAAAACTTTTGATTTGCATTCAAATAATATTGACATTCAATTTTTCTTAAATAAGAAGCAATTTTGCGTTTAATTTCGACTTAAAAGAATGAGACATTTCTCCTTATTTAAATTAATTGAAACCAAAAAGAGGTATATCACTGTTAATGATATTATTGAATTGAAATTCCAATTAGAAATATTTTATATTAAGCTTCTAACTTAATTTTTAGTGAATAAATTCATTAATATTTCTATTTATATAGTTTAAAAAACATTACACCTTCATTGTAAAAAAAATAAATAAAATTTATTTATAAATATTTAAAGATTATATAATCACCTTAATATCTTCAATATTAAACTCTATTTAAGCTATTTAAATAAATTATAATAAAAATTATATTTAAAAATATAAATAAAACAAATCTAAATAAATAAATTTTAAAATTATTTATTTGATAAATTCTAATAACAAATCTATAATTTTTTAATAAATTTATTAAACCTACACCTCTATAAATTTCCCTTCAACCTAAATCAATATTTTTATATAAATTCTTTCTAAAATTTAAAATATAATAATTTAAACCATAAATTGACAATGAAGGTATAAATCATATCCCAATAAAAAATATTCTTAAATTATACGTCATTAAAAATTTATTAATTGAATAAATATTTATATTCCTAATTAATCAACCTATTAATCCACCTAAAAAACTTACATATAAAACTATTATTTTTATTCTTAAAGACATATAAATTATATAAGGATTATAAAAAATTAATCAACTTAATATTCTCCCAGAAATTAAACTTATAAATAATAATATTAATATTCTCTTTAATATAATATAATCCTCATCATATAAATTATAAATTCTTAATAAATTATAATCATTAATTATTAAATATATCAATAAACGAATAGTGTAAAAAACTGTTAATCCAGTAGAAAAATAATATAAATAAAAAACCATTAAATTTAAATTTCTTAATATAACCATTTCTAAAATTAAATCTTTAGAATAAAATCCAGCTAAAAAAGGAATCCCACATAAAGCTATATTTGAAATATTTATACATAAAGAAGTTATCGGAATATAAAAACTAATCCCCCCTATTATACGAATATCCTGATTATTATTTATTATATGAATAATAACTCCAGCACATATAAATAATAAAGCTTTAAATATAGCATGAGTTAAAAGATGGAAAAAAGCCAAATCTCTATATCCTATTCTTAAAATTCTTATCATTAAACCCAATTGTCTTAAAGTTGATAAAGCAATAATTTTTTTTAAATCATATTCATAATTTGCTCTAATTCCAGCTATTAATATTGTTAACCCAGATAATAATAATAAAATTTTTAATATTAATATATCTAATAATAATAAATTAAAACGAATTAATAAATAAACCCCAGCAGTAACTAAAGTTGATGAATGAACTAAAGAAGAAACAGGAGTAGGAGCAGCTATCGCTGCAGGTAATCAAGAACTAAAAGGAATTTGAGCTCTTTTAGTTATTGCAGCCAAAATAATTATTATTCCTACCAATTCTATTTCTAAATCATTTTTTATAAAATTTAAATAAAAAATATAATTTCATCTCCCATAATTTATTATTCAAGAAATTACTATTAAAATTATTACATCCCCAATTCGATTTGATAAAGCTGTTAACATACCCGCATTATAAGATTTCAAATTTTGATAATAAATTACTAAACAATAAGAAATTAACCCTAATCCATCTCAACCTAAAAAAATTCTAATTATATTTGGACTAATAATCAATAAAATTATAGATATAACAAATATAATTACTAAAAAAATAAACCGATTTAAATTAATTTCTGAACTTATATATCTTTTTCTATAATAAATTACTGAAGAAGAAATTATCAAAACAAACATTATAAATAATAAAGATATTCAATCTAATAAAATCGACATAACAATATTTATTGAATTTAAAGAAATCAATTCTCATTCAATTATTATTGTTATATTATTTGAAATAAAATAAATTATAAAAAAAAAAATAATTAACATAAAAAAAAAAAAAAAAAAAAATCTGATAAAACAAATAGAAAATTTTTGAATAATTTAAAATGACTCCGTCATATTTTTGATTCCACAAATCAATATTTTATTTAAATTATTTAAATAAAATCAAATTATAATATAATCAATTTTTAAAATTAATAAATTTAAAGGTAATCAATGTAAACATAATATTAAATACTCTCGAGATACCCCTCTATAAAATCTATAAATTCCTAAATTATACTCCCCATGTTGGGTATAAGAAAATAAATATAAACTATATCCAGCTCTAAAAAATGAAATTAAAATTAATGTTAATATTGTTATTCATGATCATCTTACCAATCTATTAATTAATCTAATTTCACCTATTAAATTTAATGAGGGAGGAGCAGCTATATTTGATGACATTATTAAAAACCATCATATTCTTATTGAAGGTATTAAATTTATTAAACCCTTATTTAAAAATAATCTTCGTCTTATTAAACGTTCATAATTAATATTTGATAAACAAAATATTCCTGAAGAACATAATCCATGCCCAATTATTATAATATAAGCCCCTATAAATCCTCAATAATTTATTGTTATAACCCCACCAATTACTATTCTTATATGAGCTACAGATGAATAAGCAATTAAAGATTTTATATCAATTTGACAAAAACATTTTAAACTAATAAATAACCCCCCAATTAATCTAATTACAATAAAAATAAAATTTATTTTTAAATTAATTTTTTGTAAAATAATTATAACCCGTAATAACCCATATCCACCTAATTTTAATATAATAGCAGCTAAAATTATAGATCCTGAAATAGGAGCTTCAACATGAGCTTTAGGTAATCATAAATGAACAAAATATATAGGCATCTTAACTAAAAAAGCCAAAATTATTGATATATATATATAAATTATTTCGTAATTATAAAATTTTAAAAAATAAATTATTATTCTATTTATATTTTTATTAATAAAAAAAATTCCCATTAATAAAGGTAAAGAAGCAAATAAAGTATAAAATAATAAATATATACCTGCTTGAATTCGTTCTGGTTGATATCCTCACCCAATAATTAATATTAATGTAGGAATCAATCTCCCCTCAAAAAATAAATAAAATAAAAATAAATTTATTATTCTAAAAGTCAGATATAATATTAATATTAATAAAATAATATTTAATAAAAAAAATTTTAAAAAAAAATTAGTTTTTAATAATTTTTCTCTTGCTATAATTATTAAAGCCCTAATTCAAATTCTTAATAAAATTAATCCAAATGAAATTATATCACATCCTAATATATAACTCAAATTGCAAAAATTTATAATATTAATTGTCAAATTTATAAATATTAAAGTTATCAATATAAAACTAATATAAACCATTCAAAATATATTCTGTAAAAAACATAAAGGAATTATAAATAAAAATATTAATAAAAACTTTATCATTAAATTAAATTAAATCTTTGAAAATAATCATTTCCATGAGTGCGAATTATAGATACTAAAATTGAAAGACCTAAAGCCCCCTCACAAACTGAAAAAACTAAAAAAATTATTAATATATATAAATTAAAATTAATTATTATCAAATAAATTTGTATTAAAAAAAAAATTCTTAAAACAATAAATTCTAATCTTAATAAAACAATTAATAAATGTTTATGTTTAGAAACAAAAATTATATTCCCCACTAAAAATATAATCAATCTAATTAAATATATATATATTATCATTAGTTTTTATAGTTTAATAAAAAACATTGGTCTTGTAAATCAAAATTAAGTAAATACTTTAAAAACTTCAAAGAAAAAAAAATTCTTTATCTATAATCTCCAAAATTATTATTTTTTTAAACTATTCTTTGATATTATTAAAATATTTATCTCATTAATTATTATCTATTTTTCAATAATTATATTATTCATTAATCACCCCTTATCTATAGGATTATTAATTTTAATTCAAACATTATTATTATGTATTATTTCAGGAATAATCATTAATACCTACTGATTTTCTTATATCTTATTTTTAATTTTTTTAGGGGGATTATTAGTTTTATTTATTTATGTATCAAGAATTGCATCTAATGAAATATTTAAATTTATTAATTTTAATTTTATTATTTTTATTATTTTTATTATTTTATTTATTAGAATTATATATAACCTTAATTTAAAATGATTAATTTTTTTTTTTAATGATGAAATAATAAATTTTTTTTATAATTTTATATTTTTTAATAATGAAAATAAAATTAACCTATCTAAATTATATAATAATAATACATTTTATTTAATATTAATAATAATTCTCTATTTATATATTACTTTAATTGCTGTAGTAAAAATTACAAATATTTTTTTTGGGCCTTTACGATCTAATTTTTAAACTAATGAATAATTTTATTCCTTCTCGAAAAATTAATCCTTTATACAAAATTATTTATAATTCACTAATTAATTTACCAACCCCCTCTAATATTTCTTCCATATGAAATTTTGGATCTTTATTAGGAATATGTTTGGGTATCCAAATTATTACCGGATTATTTTTAACTATATATTATACTGCTAATATTGATATAGCTTTTAATAGAGTTAATTATATTTGCCGAAATGTAAATTATGGATGATTAATTCGAACTTTACATGCTAATGGAGCATCTTTTTTTTTTATTTGCATTTATATTCACATCGGTCGAGGAATTTATTACAATTCATTTAATTATAAACAAACTTGAATAATTGGTGTAATTATTTTATTTTTATTAATAGCAACCGCTTTTATAGGATATGTTTTACCTTGAGGTCAAATATCATTTTGAGGGGCTACTGTAATCACAAATCTTCTTTCTGCAATTCCTTACTTAGGAACTATATTAGTTAATTGAATTTGAGGAGGATTTGCAGTTGATAATGCTACATTAACTCGATTTTATTCATTCCATTTTTTATTCCCCTTTATCATTACTATATTAACTATAATTCATTTGTTATTTATTCATCAAACAGGATCAAATAATCCATTGGGTATTAATAGTAATTTAGATAAAATTCCTTTTCATCCTTTTTTTACATTAAAAGATTTAATTGGATTTATTATTATATTAAATATATTAATTATATTAACTTTAATTAATCCATATTTACTAGGAGATCCAGATAACTTTATTCCCGCTAATCCTTTAGTTACCCCAATTCACATTCAACCAGAATGATATTTTTTATTTGCTTATGCTATTTTACGATCTATTCCTAATAAATTAGGAGGAGTAATTGCCTTAGTTATATCTATTTTAATTTTAATTATTTTACCATTTACATTTAATAGAAAAATTCAAGGAATCCAATTTTATCCTATTAATCAAAATTTATTCTGATTAATAATTTCTATTATTTTCTTATTAACATGAATTGGAGCCCGACCAGTTGAAGTACCTTATATTTTAACAGGACAATTATTAACTATTTTATATTTTTCTTATTTTTTTATTAACCCAATATTAATTAAATTTTGAGATAAATTAATTTTTAAAAATTAATTAATGAGCTTGTTAAGCATTTGTTTTGAAAACTTAAGAAAGAATATAATATTCTATTAATTTATACTAAATTAATTTTATATTATAAAATAATTAATTTAAGTCCTAAAAAAAATATTAAATAATTTAATGAAACAGGCAAATATCTTTTTCAACATAAATATATTAATTTATCATATCGATAACGAGGTAAAGTCCCTCGAACTCAAATAAAAAAAAAACTAATAAATATTAACTTTATATAAAATATTAAATTTAATTTATAACCCCCTAAATAAATAACCACAAATATCATTCTTATAAATATAATTATTGAATATTCTGCTAAAAAAATTAAAGCAAACCCCCCTCTTCTATATTCCACATTAAACCCTGATACTAACTCACTTTCCCCCTCAGCAAAATCAAAAGGAGTTCGATTAGTTTCTGCTATTATTGAAGATAAAAAACACATTCTTAATGGAATTATTATTATAAAAAACCAAATTAATTCCTGATAATATATATATTTAATTAAATTTAAATCTATAATTAAAATAATCCTAGATATTATAATTAATGACAACCTAACCTCATAAGAAATTGTTTGAGCAATCGCCCGCAATCCCCCTAATAAAGAATAATTAGAATTAGAAGATCATCCAGAAATTAATAATATATATACTCCTATTCTTAAACAAGATAAAATAAATAAAATACCTAAATTATATATAATTATATTAAAATAATAAGGAATAATTATTCAAATAATTAATCTTATTATAAACCTTATAATAGGAGAAATATAATATACAATATAATTAGAATAATTCAAATATACTTGCTCCTTAGAAAATAATTTAATTGCATCAGAAAAAGGTTGTAATAACCCTATAAATCCTAATTTATTAGGACCTTTACGAACTTGAATATACCCTAATACTTTTCGTTCTAATAAAATTAAAAAAGCTACTCCAATTAATACCCCAACCACTAAAATTAATCCCCCAATAATTAAATTTATTAAATCAACAATTATCATATACTACCTATATAATAATTTATACATTAATGATTTCTAAAATCACCACATTTTTTCTGCCAAAATAGTTTATATAATATTAATATAATTCTTTTTTTAAAAATTATTTTAAATATTTGATCCTTTCGTACTAAAATATTCTAATTTCCTAAAGATAGAAACCAACCTGGCTCACACCGGTTTGAACTCAGATCATGTAAGATTTTAATGATCGAACAGATCAAAATTTTAAACTTTTGCATTTAAATTTTATCTTAATCCAACATCGAGGTCGCAATCTCTTTTTCTTATTTGAACTAAAAAAAAAAATTACGCTGTTATCCCTAAGGTAATTTTTTCTTTTAATCATTAATTATGGATCATTTTTTCATTTATTTATGATTTATTATAAAAAAAGTTTTTTAAATTTTTCTATCACCCCAATAAAATATTTAAATTAATTTTTATTTTAAATTATATATAAAATATTAAATAATTTGAATATAAAACTCTATAGGGTCTTCTCGTCTTTTAAAATTATTTTAGCTTTTTAACTAAAAAATTAAATTCTAAATTTAAATAAGAGACAGTTTATATTTCATCAAATCGTTCATTCAAGTCTTCAATTAAAAGACTATTGATTATGCTACCTTTGTACAGTCAATATACTGCAGCCCTTTAATTATTTATCAGTGGGCAGATTAGACTTTAAATTATTATCAAAAAGACATGTTTTTGATAAACAAGTGAATATATATATTTGCCGAATTCCTTTAATTTAATTTTAAAAATTTTTATTTTATTATTTTTTTTTATACTAATTTTATCATTATTTTTAATTTTTTATTATTAAAAATTTTTTTTTTATATAATTTTAATTTTATTATAAATTTTATTTTTATTAAAATTTTTTATAAAAAATTATAATTTTTAAACAATTTAAATTTTAAAAATTTTAATAATTTTTTCTTACATATAAATTTTTAATTTAAAGCTTATCCCCTAAAATATTAAATTTAATTTATTTATAATTAAAAAAAAATTCTTAATAAAATTAAATTTTAAATTAAATTTATTTCTAAAAAAACTAGATATATTTAAAAACGATTAACTTTTCATTTCAAATTAATTATTAAAAATAATTATATTACATTAACTTTTATAATTAATTAACTCCTTTAAATTCGAGATTTATTTTTAAAAATAAATTTATTTAATAAACTCTGATACACAAGATACAATAAATTAAATTTACTTTATTAAAATTTCATTTTCATTTATTTCAAAATTCTTTTTCAATACTATTTAACTATAAAATTTATAATTTTTTCTATTAATAATACTATAACCCCCATTCTAGTATTAAAAATTTTTTTATTATTTATAAATTATTAATTTTTCCCCTCAAATTAATTAATTTTTATTAATTTCTTTTCAATGTAAATGAAAAACTTTATCAAGCTCTAATTTGTTTTCTAGAAACACTTTCCAGTACCTCTACTTTGTTACGACTTATTTCAACTTTAAAATGAAAGTGACGGGCAATATGTACATATTTTAATTTTAAATCATTTTATTTAATTAAATAAAATTACATTTAAATCCACCTTCAATTTCATTTTTCAATGATATATCCATTTAAATAATTTCATTGTAATCCATTATATTCTTAATTATAATCTACATCTTGATCTGAATTAATTTTTTATCTTAATTTTTAAATATTATTATTAATTAAAAATATTTTTTTAACAACGATATATAAAATTATTAATTAAGTAAATTTAATCGTGGATTATCAATTATTAAACAGATTCCTCTAAATGAACTAAAATACCGCCATATTATTTAAGTTTCAATAAATAATTATTTACTATTTTAGTATTATAATTTAAATTTTTAATAATAGGGTATCTAATCCTAGTTTAATTTAAAATTTATTAAAACATAAATTTAATTATAAAATTTAATTAAATTAAAATTTTACCTAATAATTTAATATTTATTTTAATTTTAATTTATTATTTATAAACTGAAATAATTCAATTTAATTTTTGTGTAACCGCAACTGCTGGCACAAAATTTGTTATTAATTTTTGTATTACTAAATCTTAATTTCTTAAATTTTTAATTTTATTTACTATAATAATAATATTATTATTATTAAAATAACAATAATTTAACACTATAATTTATATATAAAATAAACCTTTAATAAATTTTTTTAAACATAATTATTTATTATCTATTGTAAAAAAACTAGCATAGATTTTTTTTTTTTTTTTTTTTATATTATGCATTTAAAATAAATTAATAAATTTTTATTATTTCTCTTATTTTTTTTTTTGTAATATTTATTAAAATTACAAAATAAATATAAATCAATTATTAATTTTTTAAATATAAAATATTATGTTTTTTTATATTAATTAAATAATAAATTTATATAATTATTAAATTTAATAATTAATTAAATTATTTATATATTATTAATATATTAATTAATTAAATATTTAATATAATATATATATATATATGCGCACATGCGTACGTATATATATATATATAAAAATAATTTTAAATCTATATTTATTTGTAAATTTAAATAATTTAAAATTAATTTTTAAAAGACGTATTTAATTTAAAATTTAATTAAACCATCTTTTAAAATTTTTACTTAAATAATAAAAAATAATAT